TTTTTTTTTTATTATTTAATGAAAATTTATTAAAAATGGTTTAAATAATTAATTAAATTATTATTATTATTATTATATATATATATATATATATTAAATATTTAAATAATATATATAATTTAAATTTATAAAATTATTGATTAAATTAATATTAATTATATTAATATATTTTTATTTAAATGAATTGTAATTGTTTGACTCATGATATAGTTTTTAATATAAATATTATAAAAAGGAAAAAAAAGAAAATATTTAAAATTTAATAATTTATATTAAATATTTTAATATAAAAAAAAAAAAAAAAAAATCTATACTAGAAATTTTACGTATAAATAAAAATTATTATAGTTTATTTAATTTATTTTAAATTTATTTTACATATAAATTTTAGTGTTAATTTAATTTTATTTTAATAATTTTTTTAAATTTAGGTGTAGTAATTAATATTAAATATTTAAGAAATTGAGATTTAGTTATATTTAAATTAATAACAAATTTTGTGCCAGCAGTTGCGGTTAAACAAAAGTTAAATTAAATTTTATTAGTTGATTAATAAATATATAATGTTAAATAATTTAAAATTTAAATTATTAAGTGAAATTTTAATTTAATTAAAAATTATAATTTTATATTATGATTTAATAAATTTTATTAAAGACTAGGATTAGATACCCTATTATGAAAATTTAAAATTAAAATACTAAAATAGTAGTTAATTATTTATTGAAACTTAAATAACTTGGCGGTATTTTAGTTCATTTAGAGGAATCTGTTTAATAATTGATAATCCACGAATAAATTTACTTAATTTATAATTTTGTATATCGTTGTTATAAAAATATTTTTTTTTAATAATAATATTTTAAATTTAAAAATTTAAGTTAAATCAGATCAAGATGCAGATTATAATTAAGAATATAATGGATTACAATAAATTTATTTAAATGAATATTAATTTGTAATAATTAATTGAAAGTGGATTTAAATGTAATTTTATTTATTTTAATAAAATGATTAAAAATTGAAATATGTACATATTGCCCGTCGCTTTCATATAAATATAAATTGGAATAAGTCGTAACAAAGTAGAGGTACTGGAAAGTGTTTCTAGAAAGACAAATTAGAGCTTGATTAAAGTATTTCATTTACATTGAAAAGATATTATAATATTAATTAATTTGAGGGGTATAAATTAATAATAAAGTTTTATTAATAAAAGAATTTTTAAATATAAATATTAATAATTTTAATGGGGGTTAAAGTATATTAATAGAAAAAATTAAAAATTTTATAGTGAATTATGTATTGTGAAAGAATTTTGAAATAAGTGAAATAAATTAAATTGGGGGAAAGTAATTTTTGTTTAATGTATCTTGTGTATCAGAGTTTATTAAATGAAATTTTTAATTAGAAAATTCTCGAATTTAAAAGAGATAATTAATTATAAAAGTTATTGTAGAATAAATATTTTAAATAATTAATTGGAAATGAAATGTTAATCGTTTTTAAATATATCTAGTTTTTTTAGAAAAAAATTTAATTTTAAATTTAATTTATTAATTAATTAATTAATTAATTAATTAATAAATTAAATTTTATATTTTAAGGGATAAGCTTTAAATTAAATTTATATAATTTTTATTTAAATTTTGAAAATTATATAATTTATATTTTTAATAAATTATAATTTTTTATAAATAATTTCAAATAAAATAAAATTTAATTAAAATTTATAATATTTATAAAAAAATAATTTTTAATTAGTAAAAATTAGTTATAATGATAAAATTAGTATATAATTATGAATTTAATTTAATTATAAGTTAAGTTAATTATTTAAAAGGAATTCGGCAAAAAATTATATTCACTTGTTTATCAAAAACATGTCTTTTTGAAAATAATATAAAGTCTAATCTGCCCACTGATTGATTAATTAAAGGGCTGCAGTATATTGACTGTACAAAGGTAGCATAATCATTAGTCATTTAATTGATGACTTGTATGAAAGATTGGATGAAATATAAACTGTCTCTAAAATAATATGTAGAATTTAATTTTTTAATTAAAAAGTTAAAATATATTAAAAAGACGAGAAGACCCTATAGAGTTTTATAGATGATTAAATTAATTTTATTTATAAATAGATAAGTATATATATATATATATATATATATATATATAAATTTAATTTAAAAATTTATTTTATTGGGGTGATAGAAAAATAAAAATAACTTTTTTTTAAAAAAAATCATATATAAGTGAGTAAATGATCCAATTTTATTGATTATAAGAAAAAATTACCTTAGGGATAACAGCGTAATTTTTTTTTTTAGTTCAAATAAGAAAAAAAGTTTGCGACCTCGATGTTGGATTAAGATAAAATTTAAATGCAGAAGTTTAAAATTTTTGATCTGTTCGATCATTAAAATCTTACATGATCTGAGTTCAAACCGGTGTGAGCCAGGTTGGTTTCTATCTTTTAAAAAAAAAAATATTTTAGTACGAAAGGATTAAATATTTAAATTAAATTTAAAATAATGAATTTTATTAAATTTAAAATTAAATTTATTAATATTATATAAATATATATATATATATATATATATGTATAAACTATTTTGGCAGAAAAATGTAATGATTTTAGAAGTCATGAATATATAATTAGTTTATATAGGTAGTATATGTTAATATATGATATTTATATAATTTTTATTGGTTTATTAATTTTAATTATTGGTGTTTTGATTGGAGTAGCATTTTTGACTTTATTGGAACGTAAAGTTTTAGGTTATATTCAGATTCGTAAAGGTCCTAATAAATTAGGGTTTATAGGGATTTTGCAACCCTTTTCTGATGCAATTAAATTATTTACTAAGGAGCAAATTTATCCTAATTATTCTAATTATATTATATATTATTTTTCTCCTGTAGTTGGATTTATACTTTCTTTAATAATTTGAATGGTTATTCCTTATTATTTTAATTTAATTAGATTTAATTTAGGGATTTTATTTATTTTATGTTGTTTAAGTTTAGGAGTTTATACAATTATAGTTGCAGGGTGATCCTCTAATTCTAATTATGCTTTATTAGGAGGATTACGAGCTGTAGCTCAAACTATTTCTTATGAAGTTAGTTTAGCTATAATTTTATTATCTAGAATTATTATAATTATAGACTATAATTTATTAAATTTTAAAATTTATCAAAATATAGTTTGGTTTATTATTTTAATATTTCCTTTGAGATTATGTTGGGTTAGATCAATATTAGCTGAGACTAATCGAACTCCTTTTGATTTTGCAGAAGGGGAAAGAGAATTAGTTTCGGGGTTTAATGTAGAATATAGAAGAGGGGGATTTGCTTTAATTTTTTTAGCTGAGTATTCTAGAATTTTATTTATGAGTTTAATATTTGTTTTAGTTTATATAGGGGGTTATGATTTAAGTTTAATATTTTATTTAAAGTTAATTTTTATTTCTTTTTTATTTATTTGAGTTCGTGGGACTTTACCTCGTTATCGTTATGATAAATTAATATATTTAGCTTGAAAAAGATATTTACCTGTATCTTTAAATTTTTTATTATTTTTTTTAGGATTAAAAATTTTTTTATTATAATTATTAATTATTTTTAGTATAAATTAATAGAATAAATAATTCTTTCTTAAGTTTTCAAAACAAATGCTTAACAAGCTCATTAATTAATTAAAAATTAAATTATCTCAATATTTTCTAATAATAGGATTAATAATGAAATATGAAAAATAAAATATAGTTAATAGTTGTCCTGTAATAATATAAGGATCTTCAACTGGTCGAGCTCCAATTCAAGTTAATAAAATAATTATAGTTACTAAAGATCAAAATAGAATTTGATTTAATGGGTAGAATTGAATTCCTTGGATTTTTTTATTGAAAGTAAATGGTAAAATAATTAAAATTAAAATTGAAAGTACTAAAGCAATTACTCCTCCTAATTTATTGGGGATTGATCGTAAAATTGCATAAGCAAATAAAAAATATCATTCTGGTTGAATGTGAACTGGTGTTACAAGAGGATTGGCTGGAATAAAATTATCAGGGTCTCCTAATAGATAGGGGTTAGTTAAAGTTAATATTATTAGAATAAAAATTATAATAATTATTCCAATTAGATCTTTATAAGAAAAAAATGGATGGAAAGGAATTTTATCATAATTACTATTTAATCCAAGAGGATTATTAGAGCCAGTTTGATGTAGGAATAATAAATGAATTATAGTTATTATTAAAATAATAAAAGGAAGAAGAAAGTGGAAAGTATAAAATCGAGTTAGAGTTGCGTTATCAACTGCAAATCCCCCTCAAATTCAATTTACTAATATTGATCCTAAATAGGGGATTGCAGATAAAAGGTTAGTAATAACAGTAGCTCCTCAAAAAGATATTTGTCCCCAAGGTAAAACATATCCTATAAAGGCTGTTGCTATTAATAAAAATAAAATAGTTACTCCTACTATTCATGTATGTTTAAGATTGAAAGATTCATAATAAATTCCTCGTCCAATATGAAGATAAATACAAATAAAAAAAAATGATGCTCCATTAGCATGTAAAGTTCGAATTAATCATCCGTAATTAACATTTCGACAGATATAGTTTACTCTATAAAATGCTAATTCAATATTAGCTGTATAATATATAGTTAAGAATAGTCCTGTTACGATTTGGATAATTAGACATATTGCTAATAAGGATCCAAAATTTCATCAATATGAGATATTAGATGGTGAAGGTAGATCAATTAGTGATCCATTTAAAATTTTAAAAATTGGGTTAGTTTTACGTATTAAAATAAAATTATTTTTAAAATTTATCATTTGTATATATATATATATATATATATAATTAAATTTTAGACCGAATAGGTCCATAAAAAATATTTGTGATTTTAACAATAGCAATTAATGTAATAAATAAATAAATTACTAATATTGTTATAATTATAAATGTTTGTGTATTATAAAGTTTAGATAAATTAATATTATTTTCATTATAGAAAAATATATAATTATTAAAATTATTCATATCAGAATTAAATGAAAAATTTATTCATGTTAAATTATTAAAAAAATATATTTGAGTGATAATTATTAAAAAAATTATTAAAAAAAATAATAATTTAGTATTAAATGATGGTTTAAATAATTCATTAGAAGCAATTCTACATACATAAATAAATAATACTAAGATTCCTCCTATAAAAGTTAAAAATAAAATATAAGAAAATCAATAAGTTTTAATTATTAATCCTGTGATTAAACAGATTAATAGTGTTTGAATTAAAATTATTAATCCTATTGAAAGTGGGTTGTTTAAAAATAATATAAATAGTGAAATAAAAGTGATTATAAATGATAATATTATTTTAGTTATATCAAATCAAAGAATAGTTTAAGTAAAATAATAATTTTGGAGATTATTGATAAAGAAATTCTTTTTCTTTGAAGTTTTTAAAGTAAATACTTAATTTTGATTTACAAGACCAATGTTTTTTTTTAAACTATAAAAACTACTAATGATAATTTATATATGATTAATTTTTATTTTAATATTTATTATTGGTAATTTAATTTTTGTTTTAAAACATAAGCATTTATTAATTGTTTTATTAAGTTTAGAGTTTATTGTTTTAAGAATTTTTTTTTTTATATTGATTTTTTTTAGTTATATTGAATATGATATGTATATATTAATAGTTTTTTTAGTTTTTTCTGTTTGTGAGGGTGCTTTAGGTTTATCAATTTTAGTTTCAATAATTCGAACTCATGGAAATGATTATTTTCAAGGATTTAATATATTATAAATTAATATGATAAAATTTTTAATAATAATAATATTTTTAATTCCTTTTTGTTTTATAAAAAATATGTTTTGAATGGTTCAAATAGTTTTATTTTTAATTATATTTTTATTTATAAATTTAAGAATAAGATTTAATTTATTTTGTAATGTTAGATATATGTTGTCTTGTGATATTATGTCTTATGGTTTAATTTTATTAAGAATTTGAATTTCTATTTTAATAATTATAGCTAGAGAAAATTTATTTAAGTTAAATTTTTATATTAATTTTTTTTTATTTAATGTTATTTTTTTATTAATTATATTATATATAACTTTTAGAGTAATAAATATATTTATATTTTATTTATTTTTTGAGGGTAGATTAATTCCTACTTTAATATTAATTATTGGTTGAGGGTACCAACCTGAGCGGATTAAGGCAGGGATATATTTATTATTTTATACTTTATTTGTTTCATTGCCTTTATTAATAGGGATTATATATATGTTTGAGGAATTGAATAGAATAATAATTTATTTTTTAAAATTTATTAATAAAGATATATATATATTATATTTTTCAATGATTATAGCTTTTTTAGTAAAAATGCCTATGTATTTTGTTCATTTATGATTACCTAAAGCTCATGTAGAAGCTCCAGTATCGGGTTCAATAATTTTAGCTGGGATTATATTAAAATTAGGGGGGTATGGTTTATTACGTTTATTAATTTTTTTACAACAAGTAAATTTAAAATTAAATTATATTAGAATTATTGTGAGATTAATTGGAGGGTTTTATATTAGATTAAAATGTTTTTGTCAAGTTGATATTAAATCTTTAATTGCATATTCTTCTGTTGCTCATATAAGTATTGTTATTAGTGGAATTATAATTATAAATTATTGAGGATTTTTAGGTTCATATATTATAATAATTGGTCATGGCTTATGTTCATCAGGAATATTTTGTTTAGCTAATATTAGTTACGAACGTTTACATAGTCGAAGATTATATATTAATAAGGGTATAATAAATTTTATACCTTCAATAAGATTGTGGTGATTTTTATTAATATCTTCAAATATAGCAGCTCCTCCTAGATTAAATTTAATAGGAGAAATTAGTTTAATTAATAGTTTAATAAGATGATCATGATTATCAATAATTATGTTGATATTAATTTCTTTTTTTAGAGCTGGCTATAGATTATATTTATATTCTTATATTCAACATGGTAAATATTATTCAGGAGTTTATAGTTATTATATAGGGGTTTCTCGAGAGTATTTAATATTAATATTACATTGATTACCTTTAAATTTAATAGTAGTTAAAATTGATTATAGAATAATTTGAGTTTATTTAAATAATTTAATAAAAATATTGATTTGTGGTATCAAAAATATGAGTAAATTCATTTTAAATTATAAATAATATAAAATATTCAATTTGTTTTATTTCTTTTTTTTTTTTATTTATAATAAGTATATTAAATTTTATAATAATGATTTATTTTATTATAAATGATTTAGTAATTTTTTTAGAGTGGGAAATTATTTCATTTAATTCTATTAGAATTGTTATATCAATTTTATTAGATTGAATATCATTATTATTTATAATATTTGTTTTTTTAATTTCTTCTGTTGTTATTTATTATAGAAAAAGTTATATATCTTCAGAACTAAATTTAAGACGTTTTATTATTTTAGTATTGTTATTTGTTCTTTCTATAATATTATTAATTATTAGACCTAATATTATTAGAATTTTATTAGGGTGAGATGGTTTAGGGTTAGTTTCTTATTTATTAGTTATTTATTATCAAAATTTAAAATCTTATAATGCTGGTATATTAACTGCCTTATCTAATCGGATTGGGGATGTTTTAATTTTAATAGTTATTTCTTGAATAATAAATTATGGAAGATGAAATTATATTTTTTATTTAGAATTAATAAAAAATGATTATGAAATATTAATAGTTAGTAGAATAATTATTATGGCAGCTATAACAAAAAGTGCTCAAATTCCTTTTAGATCTTGATTACCAGCTGCTATAGCAGCTCCTACTCCTGTTTCTGCATTAGTTCACTCATCTACTTTAGTAACGGCAGGAGTTTATTTATTAATTCGTTTTAATTTATTATTAGTGGATATATTTTTTTTAAAGATTTTATTATTATTGTCTGGTTTAACAATATTTATGGCTGGAGTTAGAGCTAATTATGAATTTGATTTAAAAAAAATTATTGCTTTATCTACTTTAAGACAATTAGGTTTAATAATAAGTATTTTAAGAATAGGCTTACCTAATTTAGCTTTTTTTCATTTATTAACTCATGCTATATTTAAAGCTTTATTATTTTTATGTGCTGGGGTTATTATTCATATAATAAATGATATACAAGATATTCGTTTTATAGGAGGTATTAGAATATATATTCCTTTAACTTCTTTATGTATAAATATTTCTAATATAGCTTTATGTGGGATTCCTTTTTTAGCTGGATTTTATTCAAAGGATTTGATTTTAGAATTAGTAAGATTTAGAAATTTAAATATATTAATTTTTTTTTTATATTATGTTTCTACAGGTTTAACTATATTCTATAGAATTCGGTTAGTTATATATTTAATAGTAAATGATTTTAATTTATTAAGAATTTATAATTTATATGAAGAAGATTATATTATATTAAAAAGAATATTTGTATTATTATTTATAAGAGTAGTAAGAGGAAGATTTTTAAGATGAATAATTTTTTCTTACCCCTATATGATTTATTTACCTTGAAATTTAAAAATAATAGTTATTTATGTGAGATTAATTGGAGGAGGGCTAGGTTATTTTATTAGTAAAATACAGATTTATTCTATTAATAAATTTTTATTAACTTATAATATAAGTACTTTTTTATGTTTAATATGATTTATGCCAAATTTATCAACTTATGGGTTAAGATATTATTTTCTTAATTTTGGTCAAAATTTATTAAAAATTATTGATATGGGATGAAGAGAAGTATATAGAGGTTGAGGTATAATAAAAATTATAAAAAATTATTCTATTTTTTATAATTTTTATCAAAATAATAATTTAAGAATTTATTTATTTAGATTTATTTTATGAATATTTATTAGACTATTTATATTTATATTATATTTATAGAAATTTAAATAGCTTATATAATAGAGCGTAATATTGAAGATATTAAAGAGATAAGTTTATCTTTAAATATTTATAAAAAATTTTTTTTTATTTTTACAATGAAAATGTAAAGTTTTAAATTAAACTATATAAATAGAAATATTAATGGAATTTAACCACTAAAAATAAAGTTAGCAGCTTAATTTTAATCTTTATATTTCTTTTGAGCATATATAAATAATTTAATTGGAATAATAATTCAATTTTATCATTAACAGTGATATACCTCTATTTGGTTTCAATTAATAATTAAATAAGGAGTTATATACTCATTCTTTTAAGTCGAAATTAAATGCAAAATTGCTTCTTATTTATTAAGATAAATTGAATAATATTCAATATTTTTTGAGTGCAAATCAAATGTTTTATAAACTATAATCCTATATATATATATATATATATAAATAAATTAATTTAATTAGTTCAATTTAATATATTTTGATTTCATTCATGATATAAACCAATAATTAAAATTAAAATGAAGAAGAATCTAATTTTTGTTCATAAAATAAAGTTTACTATTTTAAATAATGGGATAATAGGGAAAATTAGGGCAATTTCTACATCAAAAATTAAGAAAATGACTGTAATTAAAAAGAAGTGTAAAGAAAAAGGAATTCGGGCTGAAGATTTAGGGTCAAATCCACATTCAAATGGTGAAGATTTTTCTCGGTCTGAAAATGATTTTTTTGATAAAATAATAGATAAAAATATTATAATATTAGCAATTATTAATATAAGAAAAAAAATATATATTATTAAAATGATTATTTATATTAATTTTTTTTTAAACTTTTTGATTGGAAATCAAATATACTAAATATATTATATAAATAATAATAATTAATAATAAATTAATTTCCTCATCAATAAATAGAAATGTAAAGGAATAATCAAACTACATCTACAAAATGTCAATATCATGCTGCAGCTTCAAATCCAAAATGATGATTTTTAGAAAAATGATTATTTAAATGACGAATTAAACAAATTATTAAAAATAATGTTCCAATAATAACATGAAGTCCATGGAATCCTGTTGCTATAAAAAAAGTTGATCCATAAATTCTATCAGCAATAGTAAATGGGGCTTCAAGATATTCATAGGCTTGAAGAATGGTGAAATAAATTCCTAATGTAATAGTGATGAATAATCCTTGAGTTATTTGAGAATTATTATTTTCTATTAAAGCATGATGAGCTCATGTAACTGAAACTCCTGATCTAATTAAAATAATAGTATTAAGAAGAGGAATTTGAAAAGGATTAAATGGAGTAATTCCTATTGGGGGTCATGTTGCACCAATTTCGATATTGGGGGATAATCTTCTATGGAAAAATGCTCAAAAAAATGAAATGAAAAAAAAAATTTCTGAGATAATAAATAGAATTATACCTCATCGTAAGCCTTTTGTTACTAAAATTGTATGTTTACCTTGTAAGGTTCCTTCACGACAAATATCTCGTCATCATTGATATATTGTTAAAATAATAATTAAATATCCTAAAATTAATAAATTTATATTAAAATTATGAAATCATTTTACTATGCCTGTTACTAAAGTTATAACTCCAATTGCCCCAGTTAAAGGTCATGGTCTATAATCAACTAAATGGAATGGATGGTTGTAAGATATTTTCATTATTAGTTTAATTAACTTCACTAGAATATAAAGTACTTAAAATAGCAATTACATAAGATTGAATGATCGCAACTGCTGATTCTAAAATTAATAATAAAATTTGAATTAAAATTAAAATTATAATAAAATAATAGTTTATATTAGGACCTGTTCCTCTTAATAAAGTTATTAATAAATGTCCTGCAATTATATTAGCAGTTAAACGAACAGCTAAAGTTCCTGGTCGAATTAAATTTCTAATAGTTTCAATTAATACTATAAAAGGTATTAAAATACCTGGGGTTCCTTGAGGAATTATGTGGATAAATATATGTTGGGAATTATTAATTCATCCATAAATTATAAAACTTAATCATAATGGAAGGGAAATAGATAATGAAAGAGTTAGATGACTAGTTCTAGTAAAAATATAAGGGAATAATCCTAGGAAATTATTAAATAATACAAATGAAAATATTGAAATAAAAATGAAAGTTGATCCTTGAAAATAATTATTTTTTAATAAAGTTTTAAATTCATTATGAAGTTTAGATAAAATAAAATTTCAAAAAAAGTAATGTCGATTAGGAATTAATCAAAATGAGTATGGGATGAATAAAATACCTAAAATTGTTCTTAATCAATTTAAAGATAAATTAAATAAATTAGTTGATGGGTCAAAAATTGAGAATAAATTACTTATCATTTTCAATAAAGATTTTTTTTTTGTTTATTATAAAATAATTTATTATTAGTAGAATTATTAATATTATAAATATAATAATTTATAATATTAAAAATGAAAAAAATAATTAAAAAAAATATAAATGATATTAATCAGTTAATAGGTATTATTTGAGGGATAAAAGAATATTGTTTAAACAATAATTTAAATTTGACATATTTATGTTATAAATTAACTAATTCTTTCATTAGAAGTAGTTGCTAATTTACTATAAGGTGGTTTAAGAGACCAATACTTGCTTTCAGTCATCTAATGAAGAATAATTATTAATTCAATTAATAAAATTTTTAATTGAAATTCTTTCAATTACAATAGGTATAAAGCTATGATTTGCTCCACAGATTTCTGAGCATTGACCATAATAAATTCCAGGTCGATTAATGAAAAAATTAGTTTGATTTAATCGACCTGGGTTAGCATCAACTTTTACTCCTAAAGATGGAATTGTTCAAGAATGAATAACGTCAGTAGCTGTAACTATAATACGAATTTGATTATTTATTGGAATAATAATTCGATTGTCAACATCTAATAAGCGAAATCTATTTGATTGTAAATCATTTGATGGGATTATATATGAATCAAATTCAATATTATTAAAATCTGAATATTCATAACTTCAATATCATTGATGTCCAATAGATTTTAAAGTAATTAAAGGGTTATTTAATTCATCTAATAAATATAATAAACGAAGAGAAGGTAATGCAATAAAGATTAAAATAATTGCTGGTAAAATAGTCCAAATTAATTCAATTATTTGTCCTTCTAAAAGGAATCGATTAATGTATTTATTAAATAATAAACTTATTATTAAATATCCAACTAAAATTGTAATTATAATAAGAATAATTAAAGTATGATCATGAAAGAAAATAATTTGTTCTATTAAAGGAGATGCTCTATTTTGAAGATTTAAATTAGATCATGTTGCCATTTCTAAAAAAAGGATAAACCTTTATAAATGGGGTTTAAATCCATTACATATAATCTGCCATATTAGAAATTACTTAAAATAGGGAGTTCATTATATGAATGTTCAGCAGGGGGGAAATTTTGGTATCATTCAATTGATGAAGATAAATTTAAAGAGAATAGAGCAATTCGTTGATTAATTATTGATTCTCAAACAATAATTAATATAAGTATTACTGCTAATAAAGAGATATAAGATCCTAGTGATGAAATAATATTTCAAGAAATATATGAATCAGGATAATCTGAGTATCGTCGAGGTATCCCAGCTAATCCTAAAAAATGTTGAGGGAAAAAAGTTAAATTTACTCCGATAAATATAATAAAAAATTGAATTTTTAATAAAAAGGGGTTTATAGATAGTCCTGTAAATAATGGATATCAATGAATGAAACCTCCTATAATAGCAAATACAGCTCCTATAGATAAAACATAATGAAAATGAGCTACTACATAATAAGTATCATGTAAAGTAATATCAATAGATGAGTTAGATAAGATTACACCTGTTAATCCTCCTACTGTAAATAAAAATACAAATCCTAATCTTCATAAAATTGAGGGGGAATAATTGATTTGTGCTCCATGGAATGTAGCTAATCAACTAAAAATTTTAATTCCAGTTGGGACTGCAATAATTATTGTTGCTGATGTAAAGTAAGCTCGTGTATCAATATCTATACCTACAGTAAATATATGATGAGCTCATACAATAAATCCTAATAATCCAATAGCTAATATGGCATAAATTATACCTAAACATCCAAAAGTTTCTTTTTTTCCTCTTTCTTGAGAAATAATATGCGAAATTATACCAAATCCAGGTAGAATTAAAATATAAACTTCAGGGTGACCAAAAAATCAAAATAAGTGTTGGTATAAAATTGGATCTCCTCCTCCAGCAGGGTCAAAGAAAGATGTATTTAAATTTCGATCAGTGAGAAGTATAGTAATAGCCCCAGCTAATACTGGTAAGGATAAAAGTAATAAAAATGCTGTAATTCCTACAGCTCATACAAATAAAGGTATTTGATCAAATGATAAATTATTTAATCGTATATTAATAATTGTAGTAATAAAGTTAATAGCTCCTAAAATTGAAGAAATTCCAGCTAAATGTAATGAAAAAATAGCTAAATCAACTGATCTTCCTCCATGAGCGATATTAGATGAAAGTGGGGGGTAAACTGTTCATCCGGTACCTGCTCCATTTTCAACAATTCTTCTTGAAATTAGTAGAGTTAATGAGGGGGGAAGAAGTCAAAAACTTATATTATTTATTCGGGGGAAAGCTATATCGGGGGCTCCTAATATAAGAGGTACTAATCAATTACCAAATCCTCCAATTATAATAGGTATAACTATAAAGAAAATTATAATAAAGGCATGGGCTGTAACAATAGTATTATAAATTTGATCATCTCCAATTAAAGATCCAGGATTACCTAATTCAGCTCGAATTAATAATCTTAAAGATGTTCCTACTATTCCTGCTCAAATTCCAAAAATAAAATATAATGTTCCAATATCTTTATGATTTGTTGAGTAAAGTCATTTTCGCAATAAAATAAAAAATAAAATGGCTGAGGTATAAGCGATAAATTGTAAATTTATTAACGAGAATTTTCTCTTTTATTAGGGTCTTATATTCAATAAAATGATATAAAATTGCAAATTTTAAGGAATAAATAAAATTTATTAAGGCTTAAAGAATATTCTTTATATACAATTTTGAAGATTGTTAGTTTTATTAACTTAAAACCTTAAAAAAAAAAGGAATTAAAAATTATACCAGTTAATGAGAAAAATGAAAATATATTAATTAATGAAAATTTTTTATTATTAACAAAAATTTTAAATCATTTTATTTTTAAATAATTAAATATAAATGTTGAATAAATAATACGAATATAAAAAAATAAAATAACAAGTCTTGTTATAATTATAATAAAAATTAATAAATATAATTGATTATTAATTATAAAATTTATAATAATTCATTTAGGGAAAAACCCAATAAAAGGTGGTAAACCACCTAAAGATATAAAATTAATTAATAAATTAATTTTAATTAATGAATTTATATTATTAATAAATAATTGATTGATATAAAATATATTTAATATATAAAAAAATAAACATATAATTCTAATTAAAAATGAATATATGATTAAATAAAATATTCACATATTTTCTCTAATTAAAATTGAAGATAATATTCATCCTAAGTTATTAATAGATGAAAAAGCTATTAATTTACGTAAAGAAGTTTGGTTCAACCCCCCTAAAGCTCCAATAATAACATTAAGAATAATAATAAAAAAAATAAAATTTTTATTAATATAATATGAAAGAATAATTATAGGAGTAATTTTTTGTCATGTTATTAAAATAAAATTATTAAATCAAGATAATCCTTCAACAATATTAGGGAATCAAAAGTGGAATGGGGCGGATCCTATTTTTATTAATATTGAAGAATTAATTATAATTGATAAAAAATAATTTATTTCAAAATTTTTTAATAAAATTATTTTTAATAAAATAGAAAATAAGAAATTAATTGAGGCAATTGATTGAGTTAAAAAATATTTTAAAGAAGCTTCAGTAGCTAGTAAATTGGTAGAATTAGAAATTAGGGGGATAAATCTTAAAAGATTAATTTCTAATCCAATTCAACAGCCAATTCATGAATTTGAAGAGATTGAGATTAAAGTACTAAATATTAGCATAAAAAAAAAAAATATTTTAGAAGAATTATTATATAAATTAATAAAAAATAAATTAAAAATTATTAATAAATTATAAGTTTATTATTTATAAATTATATTTTAGTGTAAGAAGCACAATAATTTTTGATATTATTAGATATAGTTTAATTCTATAAAATATAATAAAGGTAATAAAATTACTTAATTTATCCTATCAGAATAATCCTTTAATCAGGCACTTTATTTTTAAAAAAAAGATTTATTCTTTATATTTGGGGTATGAGCCCAAAAGCTTATTTTAGCTTATTTTTAA